TGAAATGTATGAACTACGTTTGAACGGAGGAATAAAGAGAATTTTCTATTTAAATTGGAAGTTGCAACAGATCAAAATGGAAAGGAATTGATAAAACAGTCCTAGAAACAGAATTCTGTCACTTAGACTTATTAAAGTTAAAGTCATAAGGTTTTGTATATAATAGCAAAACAAAAAGGATTTCAATTATACCATTATTATGATATTACATATTCGAATTTGAGAAAAATAAAAGGATTCGGTATTTGGGAGATAAATACAAAGACAGAAAAATCAGAAACAACATAGGATCCATTTTTTTTAGCACTTAACCGTCTTTATGTTAGAGATTTCGTTATTCAAAAAAAAAACAATTCGCAGAGAAGAGAAATATTTCTACTTTACTTTACTGATTTTTGAATAGAATATGATTTGAAGTGTATAAGAAGGGTTGCACTTATTAAACACGTATGCGGATAGCTATAATATCCGACTTCTCTTTTATTGCTGGTTCTATTCGGGACAGTCCGGGTCGTGTTCTATCAAAAGAGAATTTCTATTTAATGCAAAATTGAAGTGAAGTAGGATAATTTTATGATAATTACCTATAGACAATATATCTAAATAATAGATATCTGTGTAACAATTTATGTTCTGGGGTTTACATATACTGATATGTTTTGTTATAATTGAAATTGAGAAGGATTTTTTGATTGAAAAAATAAATACTGATTAGTTCTGTCTCAATTTGTATTTTCTTATGTCATTAGGAAAACACAATTTGTGATTCAAATCCCAGAATCGTCATTAATTCGAACTAAGCAGTCAATAGTTAATGGTTCAAGTTTGTCGGCTGAAAATCCACATTTGATTTCTCAATAGAAAAGCCAGAGAATGTTTTTAGCATTGTGGATTTTCCAATACTATACAATCAATCGAAGGGATGGATAAAATCCAAAAAGGGTCTTTCTTTTAGGAAAAGGATTAAGGAAAACAGGAGTCAAAATCCAAGTACAATAAAACTTCAGCAATCTGGGAAAATTTTCATCTATTTTGTATTATTTTGGCGGCATGGCCGAGTGGTAAGGCGGGGGACTGCAAATCCTTTTTCCCCAGTTCAAATCCGGGTGTCGCCTGATCAACAAAAAAACTCGAAATCTCTTCTTCTCTTCGGTTCCACTTATAGAACTCGCAGAATTCTTCCCCGTTAGAAGCAGAGGAAACAGACTGTTAATGCTTTGTTGATTCTAAGCATGTGGTCTGAGGGTTTTCTAAACAAAAAGAGTGTGAATGCTCCTTCGCATCTAGGATTCAAGGAAATATTCGAATCTACCGGTAGAGGGTCTATCAAGACTTCACGATTCCCTTCTATTACTAAGGGAGTGTTTAATGACTGGATCTTGAATCAGATTGTGGAGCCTGAATAGGAAATCTGATTCAATTAAGAGTTTTGGAAGGAGGTGCAATATACGACGGACTCGCGAGAATCTCCGAGTGCTCAGGTATCCAACCAATATTAGATTGGATTGATAATTTACTTTTATAGAAAAAGGGGCAAACAGAAAGAATTTCTTTGCGGCAACCCCTAGACAAGCCCCCTCTTTCAGAGCGATAATGGGGAAGGAGGGTAGCGGATCAAATGGGGAAATAGAGGTCTGTAATAGATAGAGATTTCTGGTTTTTCGTGATTTCTCCCTTGTCTGTTTTTACTTACTAAGGTCAACAAAACAAAAAAAGAATAGGCCTTATTATTCCTACATGTTCCCATTCCCTTCGGATCTTACTACGTATTTTGCTTGTGTTTAATCTTTCCCGATTCGAAATCATAATCGATTTATTGGATTGGTTTCTCGATAGTGTTCGGTCAGAATCCCTTTTTGACTCTGCGCCATGGATTCCACTATTATTAGGGAGGAATAATGGAAAAATTCCTTCGTATTTATAGAGATAGGGGACATAATTCACATGGATATAGTAAGTCTCGCTTGGGCTGCTTTAATGGTAGTCTTTACATTTTCCCTTTCACTCGTAGTGTGGGGAAGAAGTGGGCTCTAGAAGTACTACTAATTGAGTTGAGGAATCAAACCGTATCAATTGTTTTATAGATCGTTCTGCAACGCGTTTTGAACTATTTAAAATCAAAATCTCTGAATTTTGAATCCCATTGGACTCCAATGGAGTTATCTATGATATGAATCATACTCTTTCTCTCAAAGAGATATTTCAGTGATTCCCGTGTTTGTATTTCGAAAAGAAAGGGATTCCGATGATTGGAAATTTCTTCTAACCTAAAATTCTTCCGAAATTTTCTATTTCAATCAATGGAATGAGCTCTTACTATCTTTATAGATAGATACTGAGAAAGACTAGACTTTTTTTTATTTCTTTCCCTCTTTATTGTTCAAAGAAGAAGATGTTTTGTTAAGTGTATACGCACTTTCTATGAGAAATGATATAGAGATAGTGGTTGTCTAATGAGAGACTATGCAATAATAAGATCTTACCTTGAGCGAGTCACATA